ATTCCACTAATTCACCTGCCATTACTTCATCAAGACCATGAATACGAGCAATGCCATCACCTACTTGAAGTACGGTGCCGGTATTCACAATCTTTACTTCCCTATTATATTGTTCAATACGTTCACGGATAATATTACTAATTTCGTCAGCTCGAATGGTTACCATTAGTGTTTCTTAATTCTTTTTCGGAAGCGGAGGAAAAAAATAATACCTGAACTCTAAACTAAAGTAGGGGGGGCTAATTAGTTATTTCTTCCATGACCCCTAGGATGCCAATATTAGCACTGATGGTACGAAAATGTAACTCACTATTCAAACAACTATTCAAAATTCCTAGAGCCCCCTGTAAGGCTTGTTGAAAAACTCGTTGTCGGACCTGATTAATGGCTCTTTGTTGTTCAAAACGAAGGGTTTCATTTTTGTAATTTTCTAATCGTTCCAAACTATCACAAGTGGCATTAATCAAATTTACTTTTTCTCGCTCTATCTCAGAATATCCATTCACTCGATACTCATCTGCTTCTGTTTCCACTTTACGCAAGCGGGCTCGAGCTTTTTCGAGCTGCTCAACAGCCCCTCTACGTAATTCTTCTGAATTTCGAATAGTACTCAAGATTCTCTGTTTTCGATTATCTAATAAATCATTTAATGAAAGTAGATTTTCTTATCATTAATTTCACAACTTACATAATCTCCTCCCGAACCAAACATGAATCTTTCGATTCATTTGGCTCTCACGTTCAATTATTTAATTTATGTTATGGGCATTCCCATATTTTTTAATGTAATGAACCTGTCCTCTCCTTTCTGTTCGTATTTTGAAAGATATCAAAACTTATACAAGACAGGAATATTTGGAGGACTCTCCTGACCAAACAAAAAATATGTAATTGTCAGTAAAGTTGTTTTTTTATTTTTATTTGTTCAATTTAATATCATTAATTATATTTATTTATTATTATCTATTAATTACCAAATTATTTAAACAAACTATTCACATCCAAAAACTCTTATTTTATACATAGGTTGTCCATTCAGCACTGTTTGTATAAAAAAAGGGTAAAATAAAATGCCTTAAATGGTTCAAATGATTTTATCCATATGAGTGTTCTATATCAGATAAATTACCAACAATTAATTTGAAATTTGGAAACCCCCCTTTATTTCGGTACTAACGCGGTGGTAGAAAGAATACCGTGTTATGCCTGGACTTCAAACAGTTTAGCTTTAACCATGATCATAGTCCCAGATTATTGGTTGGTAGAGAATCAAAGTAAATTTACCAATAAGTCACGAAATGCTATGGTTCCCACATATGATTTATTAATTGATTCAGAAGTAATTCGCCGGGATCCGCACCTTTCTTTGGATATATACTATTTATACTATTTTTATAAATTATAACATTTATAAATAAATAACATATAAAAAAAGTACGGCTGGTTGGATCCAACCTATTCTTGAAATACACAACTCGCACACACTCCCTTTCCAAAAAAAATCAACACACCAAGCACTACGCTTAGATTTATTAGATTTGTTGCTAAAATATCGGTATTAAAACCAAAACTCCCGGCGGATGGCCAATGGCCCAAGGAAACGAAAGAATCGGTTACATTTTTCATATGTTCTCCTCTTATAGATAGGACTAACAAAAAATAGAGTTCCTTTTGTATCACTTCAACACTTTTTTTGATTGACTTATTATTTATTTTATTATTTGTATTTTAATTTGAAGTTTCAACCAATCAAAATAAATAACTATAAGTATCTTATTGGGTTAGATCCCAGGGCTTACGTTAAATATGGTGAAATACCTTATTTGGATTTGTCGGAGCGTTTGCTAAAAGGAAAAAGGATTTCCTTTGATTGTACTAAGACTAAGAACGGGAAGGAAGAAAGCGAGCAGAGCCACCAATTCCTCATCCTCAAATCAGTCCTTCCCGAGAGTATTGTCTCAACGAAAGAGTATTGTCTCAACGAATAAGTAATTGTAGGAGTGAAGTGTTGATATAATTCGAAGAATCAAACGACAAGTCTAAGTTAAGAAAATAAGAAAAAGGGGTACGTAACGTATTTTTTTCTTATTTCTAGGATTAAACAAAAGGATTCGCAAATAAAAGCGCTAATGCCACGACCAATCCATAAATTGTTAAAGCTTCCATAAAAGCTAGACTAAGCAATAAAGTACCTCGTATTTTACCTTCTGCTTCTGGTTGTCTCGCAATACCTTCTACAGCTTGTCCTGCAGCAGTACCTTGACCAACCCCAGGTCCAATAGAAGCAAGCCCTACGGCTAATCCAGCAGCAATAACGGAAGCGGCAGAAATAAGTGGATTCATAGTAAGCTAAATTCCTCGCACAAAAAAAAGAAATGGTTAATGATACAATCAACCAATGAATTATTACTTATTTTTTTATAACTAAGATCTATACAGTCGAAGTAACTAAAACCCCAAGAAATAATAATTTTACTGAATCATCAGAACTATTTCGATATCTCGTTTTTAGTTAGTACAGTACCCATAATGATTTTTTTTTGTAAATTTATACGAACTCCTTTTCATTCAATTCCTTGTTCTTTTCTATATCTTTGAATTATGAATTGATCTGTTTATTCATTCAATGCACAATCACAGACGAAACAGAAGGACTTCCGGTGAGTTGGAAATAATATAGGGATAGTACCTATATAACTACTGAATATCTAATATCACATATACATTTGTTTCTTCCATACCGTAAACCATCCACATTTCATATTGAATCAGATTCTAGAAACATTCTTCGAAACATATACGGGGGTTGGACTTATTTATATATATATGTGTATATATATAATAGCTTAGTTTAACTAGCTTAGTTTAACCTGCCTAACTCATTCTTTTTTTAGTAACATATCCGAAACGAATAATCTTATTCAAATTATAAAATGAGCCAAAAACTTAACTTAGGAAAAAGATCTTTTATCTCTTTTCCTAAGTTAAGTTTTTTTTTTCAATTACATAATATCGTACAGCTTTCCTGCTACAACCCTAGATCATATATACATATTTGAATTTATTATGTTTATGTTCGCCAACTAAGTCTATTATATTGAACTACACATAAATTGAGATAAACTTAACAAAATAAAAAAACCATTTCGAAAGTTAGTCAATGATGACCCTCCATGGATTCACCTATATAAGCCGCGGCTAAAGTTGCAAAAATAAGAGCTTGAATACCACTTGTAAATAATCCAAGAAACATGACAGGTATAGGAACTACCAAAGGCACTAAAGAAACAAGAACAACAACTACTAATTCATCGGCTAATATATTTCCAAAAAGTCGAAAACTGAGTGATAAAGGTTTTGTGAAATCCTCTAAGATGTTAATTGGTAAAAGTATTGGAGTTGGTTGAATGTATTTCCCGAAATAACTCAATCCTTTTTTGCTAAGACCCGCATAGAAATATGCCACTGACGTGGGTAAAGCTAAAGCAACAGTAGTATTTATATCATTCGTTGGCGCAGCTAACTCCCCGTGAGGTAACTCTATGAGTTTCCAAGGTAAAAGAGCGCCTGACCAATTAGAAACAAAAATAAAGAGGAACATAGTTCCAATAAAAGGAACCCAAGGACCATATTCTTCCCCAATTTGGGTTTTGCTCAAGTCTCGAATGAATTCAAGGACATATTCGAAGAAATTCTGACCGTCGGTCGGAATGGTTTGTGGATTCCGAACAGCTATGGTAACCGAACCCAATAAGATAGCAATTACAACCCATGAAGTGATAAGTACTTGGGCATGTACTTGTAAACCTCCTATTTGCCAATAGAAATGTTGGCCTACTTCTACACCCGATATATCGTATAACCCTTTGAGTGTGTTAATGGAACATGGTATAACATTCATATTGTCCTCTGACATAAATCGAACTTAAAAAAAGGAATTATTTTGATTCAACCGTCTCATCTATTTCTCAACTTACCTAAATAATACATAGTATATTTAGGATACGGAATAATGATATAATATACCCAATACTATACTTTTTATCCCTTTATGAAAATCTACGAATAATAACCGATTCCATAAATCTCTGAAGTTCCCGAAGTAATTGACTTATCTTTTATCATTATTAATCATAATGAACGATTTCTTATATAGCTAGAACGACCTTCACAAATTGCGGATACTAATTTGTTAAGAATCAATCGGATTGAGGCTATAGCGTCATCATTGGCGGGAATCGAAATATCCGCGAGATCCGGATCACAATTTGTATCGATTAAACAAATCGTCGGAATCCCCAAAATGATACATTCCCGAAGAGCCGTATATTCTTCTTGCTGATCAATGATGATTACAATATCGGGTAACTCCGTCATATATTTGATCCCGCCCAGATATGTTTGCAAGGTAGATAATTGTCTCTTCAAGATTGCAGCATCTCTTTTTGGGAGGCGGATGAATTTCCCCATCTTTTGTTCTGCTCTTAAGTCCCTGAACTTATGAAGTCTCGTTTCCGTAGTGGACCAATTCGTTAACATACCACCAAGCCATTTTTTATTAACATAATGACACCTAGCTCTTCTTGAAGCTAATGCTACTAAGTCAGCTGCTTTATTTTTAGTACCAACGATTAAAAAGTGTTTTCCTCTACTTGCTGCATCAAAAACTAAATCACAGGCTTCTGATAAAAAACGAGCAGTTCTAGTGAGGTTTATTATATGAATACCCTTACGCTTTGCGGAAATATAAGGTGCCATTTTCGGATTCCATTTCCTAGTACCATGACCAAAATGAACTCCTGCTTCCATCATCTCTTCCAAATGAATGTTCCAATACCTTCTTGTCATTTTTCTCCACACTTCCCCTTTGTTGTTTGTTTGCTTTTTTAAAATTAGTAAAAAAAAGAAACAAGGTAGCCTGAAATAAATAAATGTTCCGATGGAACCTTCTACCGAGGATTGATTGACCATTGATATACGATCCAAACCATTAATTCTTCTTTTTAATTCGTTATAATCTTTATTACCAAAAAACCAAACTAAAAAAAATAATAATTAAATGCAAATAATTGGAATTCCAACTCAAAGAATGAATCTCCTCTTAGGAATCATTAAATTGTATAAATAATTGTTCTGATGTATCATGGAAATTGTTTTGGACACAAGAAGAAACTAATTCTCTATGATGGAACAAAATATCTCTCATTTTTCCCTTGAATATATTTTGCTTTTTTATTTCTAAATTAATGTTCTTTTGTTGCTTTGAACGATACATTAATTTTTGGAATCCGGTACCAACAGGTATAATCCCCCCCAAAACAACATTCTCTTTCAGGCCTTTCAACCAATCAATACGACTCCGTAGAGCAGCTTTTGCTAAAACTCGAGCAGTTTCTTGAAAACTAGCTTCGGATATGAAACTTTGAGTATTCAGGGATGCCCTTGTTATTCCCAATAAAATTGCCCGATAACAGATTGCTTCATCCAAAGCACGCCCTGCTCGTTCCGCTCGCAACAATCCGATTAGTTCTCCGGGTGAAAAAACATTAGACATTCCATCTTCTGAAACCAAAACTTTTGATGTTACTTGACGCACAATAATCTCTATATGTCTATTATGGATCTGTACCCCCTGGGATCGATAAACCTGTTGGATCTTATTAACCAGAGAGATACGACTTTGGGCTATGGTTAGCTCAGCACCAATCAAGAATCCCCAGGGGATTCCAAGAATTCTTGGTATATGTTCATTCCAACCTTTAACCCTCTTTTCGAGGTTCATTGATATTGAATCAATCGAACGCACTTCTAAGACTTGTTCCACCTTTGGAAGACCTTGCGTTATGTCACCAGATCTCGATTTTTCATATATAAATGTAACTAAGGTATCTCCTTCGTAAAGGATTTCCCCATAATGACCATGAACTGTTGTTCCTGGAGTGGCCAAATAAGGCTTAGCTGATCTTATTACTAAAGAATCAACATGAACAATTAGAACTTGACCAGATTTTATGTGTGATCCGTATTTGAATAAGCATATATTTTCGCAAATAAACTGTCCAAGGCTAATTCTTGTAGGCAGTTCCTCACAATAATCGTGATGTAGAAAGTGCCAATTCAAATTGAATGGATTCAAAATGATATTGCTGCACAGATCAGGATTATAAATCTTCCTATTTTCATCCATTAAACAATATTTAAGTACTTCGAAAGTTTGTTTAAAATTGTCAAATAGTAAATATTTCTTTAACAATATCTGATTATGAGTTATTAAATGGTAAGATGAATAAAAACTCGCAATTTTAGGTACAGTAATACCTAAGGGACCCAACGAATTTCTAATTGTAATTATAGGATTTTCCTTAATTGACTCTTTTGTCATATTGTTATATTTCGAACCAATGAATGGGTCAATTCGAGAACAGTTGGATGATGATAAAATTATCAAAGATTGGAATTCCTTATTTCGATTCAACAACGTACCAATACCAAGAGTTCCTTTATGTTGGGTAAGTGGTTGAATCTTTGCCTTGGAATAAAAAGGATTGATATTGGTACAATCTAATTCATTATGGCAAATAAATCCCGAACCTGCTTTATCATCCCTTTTTACAATATACAAAATAGGGGACTGGACTAACTCAATTATTACAAAATCGCGAATCAAATTGTTTGTCCTTATTTCAACAAAGGAAGCATGAACCTCTTCTATAGAACCATTTTTCTCCTGGTCCCAATTGAATACTAAGCAAGTCCGAACTAATTGAATACTACTTGTATGATAAATTCCTCGAATTGGCTTGCCATTTCCATAAAGGATATAATTGACAACTCTAAGTTGGACATTATCCCTTTCCCGCAAGGGGTCCTGGGGGAAAAATGTTGCTAAATTAATCCCATCGGCTATTTTATATGTGACTACAGATCGAACCGAAACAAAATACTTTTTTTTAGTAGGTGTGATCCGTTGGACATAGATCCAATTTTTAAATTTTTTAGATTCCTTAGATTTCTTTTTTCTTGTTCCTGGCGGTATCAAAATGCCGCTGTGCCTGGATATCTTATCTGTCTCTCCAGGAAAATGGATATCCCCAGAAAAAATTTTCAGTTCAATACTTTTTTTTTTTCTCTCCACCCGAACCAATCCACCTACTCGACTTCTTATATTTAAAGTGATTTGTGTGTCTACTCCAATAATACTATTGTTCCGAACCATTATGAGCGAGGATCCGGGTAAGATATGCACTTCCTCGGGAATAAAAAAAAATCGATCTACTTTCATTTGGTATTTCGGATTAAATTCTTTTGTTCCCCGATACTCAATCAAATCCTCTTTTTTGACGATGGAATCCACCTCTATGGTCCCGTATTTAATGATTCCTAAACTACTTCTTCTGTATCGGGGGTCATCGAAATAAGCAAGAATACTATTTCTACGTAAAATACCATTTATGGGTATTTCAATCGAAATACCAAAACGAGGTATTAATTCTTTCTCTCGTTCTTGATCATAATATTTTAATGGAATTATGAATCTATTTCTTCGCCTTTTCGCCAATAAATCAGAATTCTCTTGGAGAATAGAAGTATATATGAAATCCCAATGACTGTTGGATATGATTCGATCAGATCTTGAATAATCAAGAAACCCACCCTTTTTTTTACCAAAAGGCTCCGAAGTAAACAAGTTATGTCGCACCCGATCATTAGTCATTGAGAGATCAGAGCTATATATTTTTTCGGTAGAAAAAGAATGAATATTCATTTGATCTTGATCTTTGTGGAGCGAAAAAGACACTATATTGGATCTGCGCGTACCCACTGCTAATATCCATAAATGACTTGTTTTTGGTAATAGATGAACATTACCATATGTATATTCAGGTGCGTGGTAGACATCGGTACTCCAGTGCATTTCTCCTTCTGATTCAGAATAAATATGTTTTCGGACTTTCTCCTTAAAATTCAAAGTGGATACTCCGGCGCGAATCTCAGCAATCACTTGTTCTGATTCTACATATTGATCATTTTGAACTAAAATCAAACTTTTTGATGGAATATTTACATTATGTATAATATCCTGACTTTCGATAGTTACATACAGGTCTATAGAACATAGAAAGGCAGGATGTCCATGACGAGTACGTGTGGGATGAACCAAATCCTCGTTGAATTTGATTTTTCCATTATAAGGAGATCGTACATGTTCGGCAGTACCGCCCGTGAATACTCCACCAGTATGAAAAGTTCTTAATGTTAGTTGAGTCCCCGGTTCTCCAATTGATTGACCTGCAATAATACCTACAGCCTCCCCCAATTCGACCAGGTCACCGTGGGTGGGACTCCGTCCATAACATAATTGACAGATCCAAGATGTACTTCTGCAAGTAAAGGGGGTTCGAATATATATTGGTTGTGCGCGAAAGGTTATGAATCGATTGATAAGCCCAATCCCAATATCTTGATTCCGGACGGCAATGCACCGTGGACCCATATATATATCGTCTGCTAATACACGACCAATTAGTGTTTGGATAAAAATTCTTTCGGTCATCTCATTTCGAGGACTCACAGAAATACCTCGGATAGTACCACAATCCGTTCTACGTACAATAATGTGTTGAACTACTTCAACAAGTCTACGCGTGAGGTATCCGGCATCTGATGTTCGTACAGCAGTATCTACAATCCCTTTCCGGGCTCCGTAACAGGAAATTATATATTCTGTCAAAGAAAGCCCTTCACGTAAGTTGCTTTGAATGGGTAAATCAATCATTTGTCCTTGTGGGTCCGACATTAATCCTCTCATGCCCACTAATTGGTGTACCTGAGATGCATTTCCTCTAGCTCCTGAAAAGGACATTAAATGGACTGGATTAGTGGGATCAGTCATCCGAAAATTAGGATTCATTTCTTGTCTCAAATATTCGCTTGTAGCATACCATATTTCAATGGATTGACGTAATTTTTCTACTGCGTGTACATTTCCATAATGATGATGCTTCTCCAAAATCAGACTTTGTTGTTCAGCATCTTGGACTAACCATCCCTTAGAAGGTATTGTTAAAAGATCATCAATTCCTAATGAAATAGATGTAGCAGTGGCTTGGCGGAAACCTAGAGTTTTAACTTGATCCAGGATGTGTGATGTATATGTCATTCCGAAGTGATCTATTAATCTGCTAATAAGTCGTTTCATGGCAGCTCCATCTATCGCTTTATTGTGAAAGACCAGATTGGCCCGTTCTGCCATAAGTACTACCTCCGTATTCTGCTGAGTAGGATTCGACAATGGATCTGAGTCAGTGATTCGAAAACTTCCTTTCCTCAATCTTGATTCACGTAGAAATTTCCGGAATTATGATATCGGTTAAACCAGAAGAGAGACCTGAATTTGAAAATTTTAACAGATATCGCGTAATTTTTTAGTTTAGCTGACGTGTGAGTAGGCCCGGCAAAACCCTTGTATGGCTTCTTCTATTTCTCGATAAAAAGAAATATGACCAACAGTGGTTCGAGTGTATATACAACGGATTTCGTTTTTTATGCTTCTTATTATTAGATAGTTCTCATAAATCTCATGATAAGTACCCAAAGATTCATATTGAACTTCGATAGGAACTTCTCTTGAGCCAATAACACGTTGATCTAATCGCCATCGGAGCCACAAAGGACTATCTAAATTGATTTGTTTTCGACGATAAGTTCCAAGTGCATCATAGGAACTAGAAAAATATGGTTCTTTCTCTTTCGTGTACTTATAGTTCTTATTGTCAACTGTTTCATTTTGATAGTTTCCGCAATTATATGTATTATACCTATTAGCACAAATACCTCGACGGTTCCCGATCGTTAATACATAAAGTCCAATAAGCATATCTTGAGTTGGTATGGAAATGGGGTCCCCAATAGCAGGAGACAAGAGATTCATATGAGAAAACATAAGTAAACGAGCCTCAGCTTGAGCTTCCAAGGATAAAGGTACATGAACAGCCATTTG